GTTAATGTAGCTTATTGAGTTAAAGCAAGGCACTGAAAATGCCTAGAAGAGTCACAAGACTCCATAAACATAAAGGTTTGGTCCTGGCCTTCCTATTAGTTATTAACAGAATTACACATGCAAGCCTCCACATCCCGGTGAAGATGCCCTCTAAATCCAAAACGATTAAAAGGAGCGGGCATCAGGCACACTAAATAGGTAGCCCACAACGCCTTGCTCAACCACACCCCCACGGGATACAGCAGTGATAAAAATTAAGCCATGAACGAAAGTTTGACTAAGCCATGTTAATACTAAGAGTTGGTAAATTTCGTGCCAGCCACCGCGGTCATACGATTAACCCGAATTAATAGGCTCACGGCGTAAAACGTGCTAAGGATTACAAGACACTAAAGTTAAAATTTAACCAGGCCGTAAAAAGCTACTGTTAATATAAAATATACCACGAAAGTGACTTTATCATCTCCAACAACACGATAGCTGGGACCCAAACTGGGATTAGATACCCCACTATGCCCAGCCCTAAACACAAATAATTTACACAACAAAATTGTCTGCCAGAGAACTACTAGCAACAGCTTAAAACTCAAAGGACTTGGCGGTGCTTTACATCCCTCTAGAGGAGCCTGTTCTGTAATCGATAAACCCCGATAAACCTCACCACTCCTAGCTAAACCAGTCTATATACCGCCATCTTCAGCAAACCCTTAAAAGGAAGAAAAGTAAGCACAATAATATTACATAAAAAAGTTAGGTCAAGGTGTAACCCATGGAGTGGGAAGAAATGGGCTACATTTTCTTATCAAGAATACACTCACGAAAGTTTTCATGAAAACTGAAAACTAAAGGTGGATTTAGTAGTAAATTAAGAATAGAGAGCTTAGTTGAATAGGGCCATGAAGCACGCACACACCGCCCGTCACCCTCCTCAAGCAACACATTCAATCATTACATAATACAAACTAAACTGAGGCAAGAGGAGATAAGTCGTAACAAGGTAAGCGTACTGGAAAGTGTGCTTGGATAAATCAAAGTGTAGCTTAACCAAAGCACCTGGCTTACACCCAGAAGATTTCATACGACATGACCACTTTGAACTAAAGCTAGCCCAACCACCCACTAACCCAACTACCACGACATCCCTCAAATCAAAACATTTAACCACACATTACAGTATAGGAGATAGAAATTCTACTTGGAGCTATAGAGAAAGTACCGCAAGGGAATGATGAAAGAAAATTCAAAGTAATAAACAGCAAAGTCTACCCCTTATACCTTTTGCATAATGAGCTAGCTAGAATAATTTAGCGAAGAGACCTTAAGCTAACTCCCCCGAAACCAGACGAGCTACCTATGAGCAATCCACAGGGATAAACTCATCTATGTCGCAAAATAGTGAGAAGACTTGCAGGTAGAGGTGAAAAGCCTAACGAGCCTGGTGATAGCTGGTTGCCCAGAATAGAATTTTAGTTCAACTTTAAATTTACCTAAAAACCCAAAAAATTATAATGTAAATTTAAAATATAGTCTAAAAAGGTACAGCTTTTTAGAACAAGGAAACAACCTTGCTTAGAGAGTAAAATTAAACAAAACCATAGTAGGCCTAAAAGCAGCCACCAATTAAGAAAGCGTTCAAGCTCAACAATATAACCCCCTTAATCCCAAAAAACCCTAACCAACTCCTAACGTATCACTGGGCTAATCTATTTAACAATAGAAGCAATAATGCTAGTATGAGTAACAAGAAGTACTTCTCCTTGCACAAGCTTATAACAGTCAACGAATGCCCACTGATAGTTAACAACACGATAAAAATAAACCACTAATAAAACATCTATCAAACCAATTGTTAGCCCAACACAGGCGTGCAGTAAGGAAAGATTAAAAGAAGTAAAAGGAACTCGGCAAACACAAACCCCGCCTGTTTACCAAAAACATCACCTCCAGCATACTCAGTATTGGAGGCACTGCCTGCCCAGTGACATTAGTTTAACGGCCGCGGTATCCTGACCGTGCAAAGGTAGCATAATCATTTGTTCTCTAAATAAGGACTTGTATGAATGGCCACACGAGGGTTTAACTGTCTCTTACTTCCAATCAGTGAAATTGACCCCCCCGTGAAGAGGCGGGGATAAATTAATAAGACGAGAAGACCCTATGGAGCTTTAATTAACTAACCCATAGTAAGAACACTTAACCACCAACCAGGTCTAACAAGACCTTACTAATGGGTTAGCAATTTAGGTTGGGGTGACCTCGGAGAATAAAACAACCTCCGAGTGATACAAGCACAGACATACCAGTCAAAGCATCCTATCATTTATTGATCCAATAACTTGATCAACGGAACAAGTTACCCTAGGGATAACAGCGCAATCCTATTTGAGAGTCCATATCAACAATAGGGTTTACGACCTCGATGTTGGATCAGGACATCCCGATGGTGCAGCAGCTATCAAGGGTTCGTTTGTTCAACGATTAAAGTCCTACGTGATCTGAGTTCAGACCGGAGTAATCCAGGTCGGTTTCTATCTATTACAGTAACTTCTCCCAGTACGAAAGGACAAGAGAAGTAAGGCCCACTCTACTGGAATGCCTTAGGACTAATAGATGATATAATCTTAATCTAGCCAGTCTATCTAATTCCATAACCCTAGAGATAGGGTTTGTTAGGGTGGCAGAGCCCAGTAATTGCGTAAAACTTAAACTTTTATCCCCAGAGGTTCAAATCCTCTTCCTAACATTATGTTTATAATTAACATCATCTCACTGATCGTGCCTATTCTACTCGCTGTAGCCTTCCTGACATTAGTAGAGCGAAAAGTCCTAGGTTACATACAACTCCGCAAAGGCCCAAACGTTGTAGGCCCCTATGGTCTCCTACAACCCATTGCAGATGCCGTAAAACTTTTCACCAAAGAACCCTTACGACCTCTAACATCATCAATTACTATATTCGTAATAGCTCCCATTCTAGCCCTGACATTGGCCCTAACTATATGAATTCCGCTACCTATACCCTATCCCCTCATCAACATAAATCTAGGAGTCTTATTTATGCTAGCAATATCAAGCCTAGCCGTCTACTCCATCCTATGGTCCGGCTGAGCTTCAAACTCAAAGTACGCCCTAATTGGAGCCCTCCGAGCTGTAGCTCAGACAATTTCCTACGAAGTAACACTAGCCATCATTCTCCTATCAGTACTACTAATAAATGGTTCCTTCACCCTGTCTACACTAATCACCACACAAGAGCACCTATGACTAATTCTCCCTGCATGACCCCTAGCCATGATATGATTTATCTCAACACTAGCAGAAACCAACCGCGCCCCGTTTGACCTGACAGAGGGAGAATCAGAACTAGTCTCTGGGTTTAACGTCGAATATGCAGCCGGACCATTCGCCCTATTCTTCCTAGCAGAATACGCCAACATTATTATAATAAATATCCTCACAACTATCCTATTCTTCGGCGCATTCCACACCCCTTACCTACCAGAATTATACTCCGTCAACTTCACCATAAAAACACTCCTACTAACCATTTCCTTCCTATGAATCCGAGCATCTTATCCACGATTCCGCTATGACCAACTAATACACTTACTATGAAAAAATTTCCTCCCCCTGACCCTAGCCCTATGCATATGACACATAGCCCTACCCATCATAACAGCAAGTATTCCACCCCAAACATAAGAAATATGTCTGACAAAAGAGTTACTTTGATAGAGTAAATCATAGAGGTTCAAGCCCTCTTATTTCTAGAACTATAGGAATCGAACCTAATCCTAAGAACTCAAAAATCTTCGTGCTACCAAACTTACACCAAATTCTACAGTAAGGTCAGCTAAATAAGCTATCGGGCCCATACCCCGAAAATGTTGGTTTGTCCCCTTCCCGTACTAATTAAACCCCCTATCCTCGCTATCATCATATCGACCGTTATCTCAGGCACTATCATAGTATTAATCAGTTCCCACTGATTAACAATCTGAATCGGGTTTGAAATGAACATACTAGCCATCATCCCCATTCTAATAAAAAAATTTAACCCGCGAGCCATGGAGGCCTCAACAAAATACTTTCTTACCCAAGCCACCGCATCCATGCTCCTTATGCTAGGAGTTGTCATCAACCTGCTACTAACAGGACAATGAACAGTACTAAACAAACCCAATCCGATCGCATCAAACATAATAACAGTAGCCCTAGCAATAAAACTAGGACTATCCCCCTTCCATTTCTGAGTACCCGAAGTGACCCAAGGAGTCCCAATACCATCAGGAATAATTCTACTCACCTGACAAAAAATCGCCCCCTTATCTATCTTATACCAAATCACCCCATCCATAAATCCAAACCTACTAGTAGCTATAGCTATCATATCCGTTCTGGTAGGGGGCTGAGGAGGCCTTAACCAAACACAACTACGAAAAATCCTAGCATACTCATCAATCGCCCATATAGGATGAATAATCGCTGTAACAACGTACAACCCAACCCTAATATTACTAAACCTTACAATTTACATCACAATGACACTCGGAACCTTCATATTATTTATACTTAGCACATCCACAACCACCTTATCACTATCCCACACATGAAATAAACTCCCACTAATCGCCTCACTAATCTTGATAACCATACTATCGCTAGGAGGCCTACCTCCTCTCTCAGGCTTTATCCCTAAATGGATAATCATCCATGAACTCACGAAAAATGACATAACCACTATAGCAACATTCATGGCAATGACGGCTCTACTAAACCTATACTTTTACATACGACTAACGTACGCAACAGCACTAACCATATTTCCCTCAACTAACATTATAAAAATAAAATGACAATTCGAAAGCACAAAAAACACAACCCTACTCCCCCCGCTAATCGTAATCTCAACCATACTACTCCCTCTCACCCCAATAATACTAACGCTATTCTAGAAGTTTAGGTTAAAGAGACCAAGGGCCTTCAAAGCCCTAAGTAAGTGCCATCCACTTAACTCCTGAACCCACCCTAAGGACTGCAAGAACTCACCTCACATCTACTGAACGCAAATCAGTCACTTTAATTAAGCTAAGCCCTTCCTAGATTGGTGGGCTATCATCCCACGAAACTTTAGTTAACAGCTAAATACCCTAATCAACTGGCTTCAATCTACTTCTCCCGCCGCGAAGGAAAAAAAGGCGGGAGAAGCCCCGGCAGGGTTGAAGCTGCTTCTTTGAATTTGCAATTCAACGTGAAATTTCACTACAGGACTTGGCAAAAAGGGGGCTTAAACCCCTATTCTTAGATTTACAGTCTAATGCCCTTATCAGCCATTTTACCTATGTTCACAAATCGATGATTATTCTCCACAAATCACAAAGACATCGGAACTCTTTACCTTTTATTTGGCGCATGAGCCGGAATGGTAGGCACTGCATTAAGCCTATTGATTCGCGCTGAATTAGGTCAACCTGGCGCTCTGCTGGGGGATGACCAAATTTACAATGTGATTGTAACCGCCCATGCATTTGTAATAATTTTCTTTATAGTGATGCCCATTATAATCGGGGGCTTCGGAAACTGACTAGTGCCCTTAATAATCGGTGCACCTGATATGGCATTCCCACGTATGAACAACATAAGCTTCTGACTTCTACCTCCCTCTTTCCTTCTACTCTTAGCCTCTTCCATAGTGGAGGCGGGCGCAGGAACAGGATGAACCGTATACCCCCCTCTAGCAGGAAATCTAGCACACGCAGGAGCATCCGTAGATCTGACAATCTTTTCTCTACACCTGGCAGGCGTCTCATCCATCTTGGGGGCCATCAACTTTATTACAACTATCATCAATATGAAGCCTCCTGCAATATCGCAATACCAAACCCCTCTATTCGTATGATCCGTCCTAATCACAGCCGTACTTCTACTCCTATCCCTGCCAGTGTTGGCAGCCGGCATTACCATACTACTTACAGACCGAAATCTAAATACTACCTTCTTCGACCCCGCCGGAGGAGGGGACCCCATCCTGTATCAACACCTGTTTTGATTTTTTGGGCACCCCGAGGTATACATCCTAATTTTACCAGGATTTGGAATCATCTCGCACGTCGTAACATATTACTCAGGAAAGAAGGAACCATTCGGTTACATGGGCATGGTTTGAGCAATAATATCCATTGGGTTCTTGGGATTCATTGTATGGGCCCATCACATGTTTACCGTGGGAATGGATGTTGACACACGAGCATACTTCACCTCAGCCACTATAATTATCGCAATTCCAACAGGAGTAAAAGTGTTTAGCTGACTAGCCACCCTTCACGGAGGAAACATTAAATGATCGCCGGCCATACTGTGGGCCCTGGGTTTTATCTTTCTTTTCACAGTGGGTGGTTTAACAGGTATTGTGCTATCAAACTCGTCATTGGATATCGTTCTCCACGACACATACTATGTAGTAGCCCACTTCCATTACGTTCTCTCAATGGGAGCAGTTTTCGCAATCATAGGCGGATTCGTCCACTGATTCCCCTTATTCACAGGTTATACACTAAACGATATTTGAGCAAAAATTCACTTCACGATCATATTCGTAGGAGTAAATATGACATTCTTCCCCCAACACTTCCTAGGCCTATCAGGCATGCCCCGACGATATTCCGACTACCCAGATGCCTACACCACATGAAACACAGTATCTTCCATAGGTTCATTCATTTCATTAACTGCGGTCATGCTAATAATCTTCATAATTTGAGAAGCATTCGCATCCAAACGAGAAGTACTAACTGTAGAACTCACCTCAACAAATATTGAATGATTACACGGATGTCCTCCTCCATACCACACATTCGAAGAACCAACCTACGTACTATCAAAATAAGAAAGGAAGGAATCGAACCCCCTAGGATCGGTTTCAAGCCAATATCATAACCACTATGTCTTTCTCGATAAAGAGATATTAGTAAAAATTACATGACTTTGTCAAAGTCAAATTATAGGTGAAAGTCCTTTATGTCTCTATGGCGTACCCTTTTCAATTAGGCCTTCAGGACGCAACCTCCCCCATCATGGAGGAGCTACTACACTTCCATGACCACACCCTGATAATCGTATTCTTGATTAGCTCTCTTGTTCTCTACATCATTTCACTTATATTAACCACTAAATTAACACATACTAGTACTATAGATGCCCAAGAAGTTGAAACGGTTTGAACCATCTTGCCTGCTATTATTCTAATTCTGATCGCTCTACCCTCACTACGAATCCTTTACATAATAGACGAGATCAACAACCCTTCGCTGACTGTAAAAACCATAGGTCACCAATGATACTGAAGTTATGAGTACACGGACTACGAAGACCTAAACTTCGATTCTTACATGATCCCCACCCAAGAACTAAAACCCGGAGAACTACGATTGCTAGAAGTAGACAACCGAGTGGTCCTTCCAATAGAGATAACAATTCGCATACTAATTTCATCCGAAGACGTACTGCACTCGTGAGCCGTACCATCCCTAGGGCTAAAAACTGATGCTATCCCAGGACGTCTTAACCAGACTACCCTCATGGCTATACGTCCAGGACTGTACTACGGCCAGTGCTCCGAAATTTGTGGCTCCAACCACAGCTTCATGCCCATCGTTCTCGAGCTAGTGCCCTTGTCCCACTTCGAAAAATGATCTGCCTCAATACTATAAATTCATTGAGAAGCTAAATAGCATTAACCTTTTAAGTTAAAGACTGAGAGTGTAAACCCCTCCTCAATGACATGCCACAACTAGACACCTCAACATGATTCATCACGATCTTATCAATAATTATTACCCTATTCTTCATATTTCAACTAAAAGTAGCAAAATACAACTTTCCGGAGAACCCTGAGCCAAAACTAATATCCGTATCAAAATCCACTACACCTTGAGAAAAAAAATGAACGAAAATTTATTCTCCTCTTTCATTACCCCTACAATAATAGGTCTCCCTATTGTTATCGCCATCACCATATTCCCAAGCATCATATTTCCCTCACCAAACCGGTTAATCAACAACCGGCTCATCTCCATCCAACAGTGATTAGTACACCTAACATCAAAACAAATACTGTCTATTCACAATCAAAAAGGACAAACCTGAGCACTAATATTAATATCCCTAATCCTATTTATTGGCTCCACCAATCTACTAGGCCTCCTACCGCACTCATTCACCCCCACCACGCAACTATCCCTAAATCTGGGTATAGCTATCCCCCTGTGAGCGGGCACAGTAGTTACCGGTTTCCGGCATAAAACAAAGGCCTCCTTAGCCCACTTCCTACCACAAGGAACACCACTTCCTCTAATTCCCATGCTTGTAATCATTGAAACCATCAGTCTATTCATCCAACCTATAGCCCTGGCCGTGCGACTAACAGCCAATATCACTGCAGGTCACTTATTAATTCACCTAATTGGAGGAGCCACCCTAGCTTTAATGAGTATCAGCACTATCACAGCCATAGTGACCTTCACCATCCTCATCCTTCTAACCATCTTAGAGTTTGCAGTAGCCCTTATCCAAGCCTACGTCTTTACTCTACTAGTAAGCCTGTACCTACATGACAACACTTAAATGACCCACCAAACTCACTCATATCACATAGTTAATCCAAGCCCATGACCACTAACTGGAGCCCTCTCTGCTCTCCTTATGACATCAGGATTAGTAATATGATTCCACTTTAACTCAATAGCCCTCCTGACTCTGGGCATAACAACCAACCTATTAACCATATTCCAGTGATGACGAGATGTGGTCCGAGAAGGAACATTCCAGGGCCACCACACCCCCACCGTCCAAAAAGGCCTGCGATACGGAATAATCCTCTTCATCGTATCAGAAGTCTTCTTCTTCGCAGGTTTCTTCTGGGCCTTCTATCACTCAAGCCTAGCACCGACACCCGAACTGGGAGGTTGTTGACCACCTACAGGCATTACACCCTTAAATCCACTGGAAGTGCCACTACTCAACACCTCAGTCCTTCTAGCCTCCGGAGTTTCTATTACCTGAGCCCATCATAGCCTAATAGAAGGCAATCGCAAACACATACTTCAAGCGCTATTCATTACAATCTCCCTAGGCTTGTACTTTACCCTTCTGCAAGCCTCAGAATACTATGAAGCACCCTTCACAATCTCCGACGGAATCTACGGTTCCACATTCTTCATAGCCACAGGGTTCCATGGACTACACGTCATCATTGGCTCCACTTTCCTCATTGTATGCTTCCTACGACAACTAAACTTTCACTTCACATCCAACCACCATTTCGGATTCGAGGCAGCCGCTTGGTACTGACACTTCGTAGACGTCGTGTGACTATTCCTGTACGTTTCCATCTATTGATGAGGATCTTATTTCTCTAGTATTAACAAGTACAGTTGACTTCCAATTAACCAGTTCTGGTAACAACCCAGAGAGAAATAATAAACATAGTTCTAACCCTACTTATCAATGCATCCTTGGCATCACTACTTGTCCTAATCGCATTCTGACTTCCTCAACTAAACATTTATGCAGAAAAGGCAAGCCCTTATGAGTGCGGCTTTGACCCCCTAGGATCAGCACGCCTACCTTTCTCCATAAAATTCTTCCTAGTAGCTATCACATTCTTACTATTCGACCTAGAAATTGCACTACTCCTACCACTGCCATGAGCCTCCCAATCAGTTAACCTAAAAACAACACTCACCATGGCGCTAGCGCTAATCTCCTTACTAGCACTGAGCCTAGCCTACGAATGAACCGAGGAAGGCCTCGAATGAAATGAATAGTGATAATTAGTTTAACCAAAACAAATGATTTCGACTCATTAGATTGTAACTCATATTACAATTATCAAATGTCCATAGTGTACATCAACATCTTCTTAGCCTTTATTTTATCCTTCATGGGGCTACTTATCTACCGATCCCATCTAATATCTTCCCTACTATGTCTTGAGGGCATGATGTTATCCCTCTTCGTCATAATAACAGTAACTATCCTGACTAACCACCTCACACTGGCCAGCATGACCCCTATTATTCTCCTCGTATTCGCTGCTTGTGAGGCTGCATTAGGATTATCTCTACTGGTCATAATCTCCAACACATACGGAACGGACTACGTACAAAACTTAAATCTACTACAATGCTAAAAATCATCGTCCCGACTATAATGCTAATCCCCCTAACATGACTATCAAAACCTAACATAATTTGAATCAACACAACAGCGTACAGCATGCTAATTAGTCTTATCGGCCTGACATACCTTAATCAATTCACGGACAACAACTTAAACTTCTCCCTACTATTCTTTGTCGACTCCCTATCAGCACCCCTGCTGATACTCACAACATGGCTCCTTCCCCTAATACTTATAGCAAGCCAACACCACTTATCAAAAGAAACCCTTACCCGAAAAAAACTTTACATTACAATACTAGTTATACTTCAACTGCTCCTAATCATGACACTCACCGCCACAGAATTAATTATATTTTATATTCTATTTGAAGCCACGCTAATACCAACACTAATTATTATTACTCGATGGGGCAATCAAACAGAACGCTTGAACGCTGGCCTGTACTTCCTGTTCTACACCCTAGTAGGATCCCTGCCCCTCCTGATTGCACTATTATGACTTCAAAGTAACCTAGGTACCCTAAACCTACTAGTGGTCCAATATTGAACACAACCCCTGTTAAGCTCATGATCAAATACCTTACTATGATTAGCATGCATAATAGCATTTATGGTAAAAATACCTCTATACGGTCTCCACTTATGACTCCCAAAAGCCCATGTAGAGGCTCCCATCGCTGGATCCATAGTCCTTGCAGCCGTGCTCCTAAAACTAGGCGGGTACGGGATAATACGAATCACCATCCTATTGAACCCACTAACAGACTTCATGGCCTACCCTTTCATGATACTATCCCTCTGAGGAATAATCATAACCAGCTCTATTTGTTTACGCCAAACAGACCTAAAATCTCTGATCGCTTACTCCTCTGTAAGCCACATGGCCTTAGTAATCGTGGCAGTACTCATCCAATCACCATGAAGCTACATAGGAGCAACAGCCCTAATAATCGCTCACGGCCTAACATCATCCATACTGTTCTGTCTGGCCAACTCTAACTATGAACGCGTTCACAGCCGTACTATAGTCCTTGCACGAGGACTACAAACACTCCTGCCACTAATGGCCGCATGATGACTACTCGCCAGCTTGACCAATCTAGCACTACCACCCACAATCAACCTACTAGGAGAACTGTTCGTAGCTATGGCCTCATTTTCATGGTCCAACATTACCATTATCCTAATGGGAATCAACATCACCATTACCGCCCTATACTCCCTATACATGCTAATTACCACCCAACGTGGAAAATACACGCATCACGTTAAAAATATCAAGCCATCCTTTACACGAGAGAATTCCTTAATAGCCCTCCATTTGCTACCCCTACTACTCCTCTCTCTTAACCCTAAAGTCATCCTCGGTCCCATCTACTGTAAATATAGTTTAACAAAAACATTAGATTGTGAATCTAACAATAAAAGCTTAAACCTTTTTATTTACCGAGAAAGTACAATGCAAGAACTGCTAACTCATGCTTCCATGTATAAAAACATGGCTTTTTCAACTTTTAAAGGATAGTAGTAATCCGTTGGTCTTAGGAACCAAAAAATTGGTGCAACTCCAAATAAAAGTAATTAACTTATTTACTTCTTCAATCCTGATGACACTATTTATATTGACCCTCCCCATCATAATAACCAACACCTCTATATACACTAACAAACTCTACCCACAATACGTAAAAACCACCATTTCATATGCTTTCATAATCAGCCTAATCCCCACGATAATATTCCTGCACCTGGGACAAGACACAATAATTTCAAACTGGCACTGAATCACTATTCAAACCATAAAACTATCCCTCAGCTTCAAATTTGACTACTTCTCGATAATCTTTATACCAGTGTCACTATTTGTCACATGATCAATCATAGAGTTCTCAATCTGATATATACACTCAGACCCCTACATCAATCGATTCTTCAAATACCTACTCCTATTCCTCATCACCATAATAATTCTGGTCACTGCCAACAACATATTTCAACTATTCATCGGCTGAGAAGGAGTAGGTATCATATCGTTTCTACTCATCGGCTGATGACACGGACGAACAGACGCAAACACAGCTGCACTACAAGCCATCCTATATAACCGTATCGGAGACGTAGGATTCATTATGGCTATGGCCTGATTTCTAACTAACCTGAACACATGAGACCTTCAACAGATCTTTATGACCAACCACAAGAACCTAAATATTCCCCTCATTGGTTTATTATTGGCAGCCGCCGGAAAATCCGCACAATTTGGCCTCCACCCATGACTGCCTTCGGCCATAGAAGGCCCTACCCCCGTATCAGCCCTATTGCACTCAAGCACTATAGTTGTAGCGGGGGTATTTCTCCTAATCCGGTTTCATCCCCTGATAGAACACAACAAAACCTTACAGACCATCACACTATGCCTAGGGGCAATCACAACCCTATTCACAGCAATCTGTGCCCTAACACAAAACGACATCAAAAAAATCGTCGCTTTCTCTACCTCCAGCCAGCTTGGTCTGATAATTGTAACCATCGGCATCAACCAACCCTATCTAGCATTCCTCCATATTTGCACACACGCATTCTTCAAAGCCATGCTGTTCATGTGCTCCGGATCAATTATCCACAGCCTGAACGATGAACAGGACATCCGAAAGATAGGAGGGCTATTCAAAGCACTACCATTCACCACCACCTCCCTAATCGTCGGAAGCCTGGCACTCACAGGAATACCTTTCCTAACAGGATTCTATTCCAAAGACTTAATCATCGAGACCGCCAACACGTCGTATACCAACGCCTGAGCCCTACTAATAACTCTCGTTGCCACATCCATAACAGCTGCCTACAGCACTCGAATCATATTCTTTGCACTCCTAGGACAACCCCGCTTTAACCCTATTATCACAATCAACGAGAATGACCCACACCTAATCAATTCCATCAAACGTCTTATATTTGGGAGCATTTTCGCAGGATTCTTAATCTCCTACAACATTACACCCACCACCACCCCACAGATAACTATGCCTCATTATCTCAAAATAATAGCTCTCATCGTAACCATTTTAGGTTTCATCCTGGCACTAGAACTCAACCTTATAATACAGAACCTAAAATTCAAGTACCCTTCAGGTCTATTTAAATTCTCAAACATACTAGGCTACTTTCCCACTATCATTCACCGCTTAATACCCAAAACAAACCTACTTATGGGCCAAAAATCAGCATCGACACTACTAGACATGACTTGGATAGAAATAATCCTACCAAAATCCATCTCCCATTTCCAAATAAAATCCTCGATCACCATTTCAAACCAAAAGGGTTTAATCAAACTATACTTTATATCCTTCATACTCACCCTGACCCTCAGTCTACTTACATTTAATTTCCACGGGTAACTTCCATAATCACCAACACCCCAATGAAAAGTGACCAACCAGTGACAATAACAAGCCAAGTCCCATAGCTATATAAAGCCGCGATCCCCATGGCCTCCTCACTGAAAAACCCTGAATCACCTGTATCATAAATAACTCAATCACCCGCCCCATTAAATTTTAACACAACTTCAACCTCAACATCATCACCCTTCAAAATATAGCAAGCAGTCAATAGCTCAGATAATAAACCAACAATAAAAGCACCTAAAACGGCTTTATTAGAAGCCCAAACCTCAGGATATTGCTCAGTGGCCATAGCAGTAGTATAACCAAAAACAACCAACATACCCCCCAAATAAATCAAGAATACCATTAACCCCAGAAAAGACCCTCCAAAACTTAATACAATTCCACAACCAACAGCACCACTAATAATTAAAACAAGCCCACCGTAGATAGGAGAAGGTTTTGAAGAAAACCCTACAAAACTAACTACAAAAACAACGCTTAGAATAAATACAATGTATGTCATCATTATTCCTACATGGAATTTAACCATGACCAGTGACATGAAAAATCACCGTTGTATTTCAACTATAAGAACATTAATGACCAACATTCGTAAAACCCACCCACTAGCTAAAATCATTAACAACTCATTTATCGACTTACCTGCTCCATCAAACATTTCCGCATGATGAAACTTCGGCTCCCTCCTTGGAATCTGCCTAATCCTACAGATTCTTACAGGTTTATTTCTAGCCATACACTACACATCAGATACAGCCACAGCCTTCTCATCAGTTACCCACATTTGCCGAGATGTCAACTACGGCTGAATTATCCGATACATACATGCCAATGGGGCTTCCATATTCTTCATCTGCCTGTTCCTGCACGTTGGACGGGGCCTATACTATGGATCTTATATATACCCTGAAACATGGAATATTGGCATCATCCTATTATTCGCAGTTATAGCAACAGCATTCATAGGTTACGTTCTGCCATGAGGACAAATATCCTTTTGAGGTGCGACCGTAATTACCAACCTACTGTCAGCCATCCCCTACATCGGAACCAGTCTCGTAGAATGAATCTGAGGAGGATTCTCGGTAGACAAGGCTACCCTAACGCGATTCTTCGCCTTCCACTTTATCCTGCCATTCATCATCTTAGCATTGGCAGCAGTACACCTTCTATTCCTCCATGAAACAGGATCCAATAACCCCTCAGGAATCCCCTCCGATTCTGACAAAATCCCATTCCACCCATACTACACCATCAAAGACATCCTAGGCGCCCTATTCCTAATCCTAGCCCTCATAATACTAGTACTATTCTCACCCGACCTTCTGGGAGACCCAGACAACTACACCCCCGCCAACCCGCTCAACACACCACCCCATATTAAACCTGAGTGATACTTCCTGTTCGCATATGCAATCCTGCGATCCATCCCCAACAAACTAGGAGGAGTACTAGCCCTAGTCTTCTCCATCCTAGTCCTGGCAATTGTCCCATTGCTCCATACTTCAAAACAACGAGGCATGATATTCCGCCCACTCAGCCAATGCCTATTCTGACTATTAGTGGCTGACCTCCTTACCTTAACCTGGATTGGAGGACAGCCCGTAGAACACCCATTCATCACTATCGGTCAACTAGCCTCAATCCTCTACTTCGCAATCCTTCTAATCCTTATGCCAGCCATTAGCATTATTGAAAATAACCTATTAAAATGAAGAGTCTTTGTAGTATATTGATTACCTTGGTCTTGTAAACCAAAAATGGAGAACCCCATCTCCCTAAGACTCAAGGAAGAAGCAACAGCCCCGCCATCAGCACCCAAAGCTGACATTCTAACTAAACTATTCCCTGATTTCCTCCTCCCCATATCTTAATTCATATATTTAATAACATTTACTGTACCTCCCCAGTATGTACTTTTTTTCCCACCCCTATGTATATCGTGCATTAATGGCTTGCCCCATGCATATAAGCATGTACATATTATGCTTGATCTTGCATCCGTGCACCTCACCTGGATCGCGAGCTTAATCACCAAGCCTCGAGAAACCATCAACCCTTGCCCGACGTGTACCTCTTCTCGCTCCGGGCCCATAACATGTGGGGGTTTCTAGACTGAAACTATACCTGGCATCTGGTTCTTACTTCAGGGCCATGGAAGTCCTCAATCCAATCCTACTAACCCTTCAAATGGGACATCTCGATGGACTAATGACTAATCAGCCCATGATCACACATAACTGTGGTGTCATGCATTTGGTATCTTTTAATTTTGGGGGGGGAGAAATTGGTATCACTCAGCTGTGGCCGTAAAGGCCTCGTAGCAGTCAAATAACTTGTAGCTGGGCTTATCCTTCATCATTTATCCGCATCGCACAACCATAAGGTGCTATTCAGTCAATGGTTACAGGACATACACACACATACACACACGTACACGTACACGTACACACACGTACACACACGTACACACACGTACACGTACACGTACACACACGTACACACACGTACACGTACACGTACACGTACACGTACACACACGTACACGTACACGTACACGTACACGTACACACACGTACACGTACACGTACACGTACACGTACACACGTACACACGTACACACGTACACACGTACACGTATTCAACAAATAAAGACTAATTTAAATCAAACCCCCCTTACCCCCCGTAACCTCAAAAGTATACAAGTACCCATAATTGTTCTGCCAAACCCCGAAAACAGAACTAAGCACATGCAACATATATCAGAAGTCACTCGTCTGGCGCTACACACATCAATCTTTATTGTCAGTCTATTCATTATTTCTATTCAAAGAAGCTATCTATAGATGCGAATACCCCCCCCTCACACCCCCCTATCAACCTTCCACCGCCGTTACAACCGGATGCTCCACTTCCACCT